TTGTCTCGGAAGACATGGAAAGAGATGTTTTTATGTCAGCAACAGAAGCCCAAGCTTATGGAATTGTTGATGTTGTAGCGGTGGTTGAGTGAAAAGCCCGGATTTTTTTTCGCGCAAATTCTCGATTTCCTATTTTATATTTTTGCTGAATTTACTAGAAAATTAAATAGAAGTAATTAAAAATCATCAGGTTAGGATCGATCTAAACCAGCCCATTTTTTATATGATATGATTCAACATGCCAACTATTAAACAACTTATTAGAAATACAAGACAGCCAATCAGAAATGTCACAAAATCCCCCGCGCTTCGGGGATGCCCTCAGCGTCGAGGAACATGTACTAGGGTGTATGTGCGACTCGTTCAGATCATGAGCTGGGATAAAAGAAAGAAAACCTTTTCTAGTATCAATGATCAGTACCGGGGAATAGGATAGAATAGAAAAAGAAGTCCGTTCAATTCAGTATAAAAAAAAGAATCTATCCATTCTATTGTGTATGAAATTTATGGTTTCCATTGGTGCAAATCCAATCACCTCAATTTAAGATGAGAAGCAATTCTCCATTGGTAGCAAATGGTTATCCATTAAGCGGAGAAAATCCTACTTAAAAATAAAAACATAAAACTTAGGCCCCTCTTGCAAGAACGGACTAACAGGGTTAGCTACCCAGCCAACTTTCATAATTAAATACCGTTACTGTGTAAGTAGATCTAATCGTGAAAGACCTATTACTGGATAATTCATGGGTAGAGCCAAAGAATGTGAACTATACAAGTTACCAATAACATTGATTAAATGAAGTAAAGGCTCCGGTGTATAGAGAAAACCTCACCGTTTAAGAAGTAACCATATAAACGAAGGAAGCCACTATTTCTTTATCCATTTATATTTTTTATTTATTATATTTTGATACCTAGTAAAATGAAATTTCTTATTTCGAAGTGAAATGTCTAGAAAAAAGAAAAATAGCGGTCGGGAAGGTTATAGTAGCCAAAGTCATTGGAATTTTTAGTTTATACATTGGAAAAAAGCTTTGTTATTAATAGACTAGGAAAGGGAAAAAGAATAACTGAAAGAAAGGAAATCTATTAGTTATTCGTCAAAGTTTCATTTATTCAATGACCAGAATTAGACGGGGAAATATAGCTCGGAGACGTAGAACAAAAATTCGTTTATTTGCATCAAGCTTTCGAGGAGCTCATTCAAGACTTACTCGAACAATTACTCAACAGAAAATAAGAGCTTTGGTTTCGTCGCATCGGGATAGGGATAAGCAAAAGATAAATTTTCGCCGTTTGTGGATCACTCGAATAAACGCAGTAATTCGTGAAATAGGGGTATCCTATAGTTATAGTAGATTAATACACGACCTATATAAGAAACAGGTACTTCTTAATCGTAAAATACTTGCACAAATAGCTATATCAAATAAAAATTGTCTTTATATGATTTCCAATGAGATCATAAAAGAAGTAGATTGGAAAGAATCCACCGGAATAATTTAAACGGAGTTCCCCGGAGAATGAACTCCGGGAGGGTAAAGTCAAAATAAATATGATAAAAAATAGTAAAAGTAAAACTGAATGAACACACTCAAAAAAAATCTTTATTCTTGCCCGATTCTTTTTTTTCTTACGACACGATAATTCAATCCATATTTTTCATATTTTTCGAACAAAACATCAATCTGCGTTTGAGTTCGGATTTTACTTTTTTTTAGTCAAGTGAAGAAAGAGTAAGCCTATTTATTTCTGGCTCGAAGACCCGCAGTTCTGGTGGTCGACTCGGTTCTTTCAAACTGTTTCTCATTATTAAGAAAAGGTAACAAAGATAAAATACGAGCTTGTTTTATAGCAATAGTAATTAATCGTTGTTGTTTCAAGGTCAATCTATTCACCCGTCTAGATAATATTTTTCCTTGTTCGCTAATAAATCGACTAATTAAACTCATGTTTCTATAATCAATTCGATCCCCCGATTGAATCGGGGGCAAACGCCTACGAAAAGATCGCTTGGATTTAAGAAAAGGCCGCTTGGATTTATCCATGGTTTGTTTAGTTTATTCCTTATCCCGAAAATCCTATTTCGGTCGGATCTAAAATGAATTAGAATAAATAGGATTTGGTTTGTTTATATTTAATTATGTTATATATAGAATATTTAACTATGTTCTATATAGAAATGTCATTTTTACCCTTCCTTGGAAGGGTTACATACAAGTGCTCGATTCGATCTATTTCTTTATCTCCCCATGAATCATATGTTTGTAACAAAATGGACAGAATTTTCTCAATTCCAATCGATTAGGCGTGTTGTGACGATTCTTTTCAGTAATATATCTGGAAATACCCGTTGCTACCTTATTAACACCGTTTCGAACACAACCGGTACATTCCAAAATAACCGTTATTCGGACATCTTTTCCCTTGGCCATGAACCCCCTTTGGATTTTTCATTTACTCAACTCTTCTATTTTCGATCCGAAACGAAGAAGAAGGAAGGAAGGATAAATAGAAGTTATTAACTTGAAATCCAATTATGAAAACTTTCGCTGCAATCAATATACTAAAAAAATTTCTAAACTTTATTTCAAATTCAAATCACAGTATTTCATTTACATTTAAGTACCTTGTATAAGAGTCTTGTCCTAGATCTAGGCCCCACCTTGTTTATTCTACCTCCATCCCTAGTTAATTTTTGAATTGAATAATTTATTTAATTCAAACTTGAACCCAAGTCTCGAAGCTGTTGAATACACCTTTTCTTTTTTTTTCTCTTTCCTCCCTCTTATTCTAAAAGGAAAAAGGGAAAAAAGAGAAAAAGGGGGCAAAGGATTAGTCACAAATATTTAATTGTATCTCGAATCTCCGTTATTTGGTACCGTATCAATAACTAGAATCAAAAAAAGGGGAATGTCAATGCATCTGGGAAAAAACGATTAATCTCTATCAATAGACCTGCTAAAGACCCGAACCATAGAGTACTTAATACCGGTGCCACGGAAAGATATGTTTTTAGATCTCGCATTGAAAAATCTCCTTCCTTCTTTTATTGTAATCTAAAATGGTAATACATAAATGATCAGATGCATATGCAGTTAAGAACCTTGTACACGGAATTCCTAATTCAAATTCAAATGTACAACTATCCAGTAAATAAAATTTTTTCTTAAAACATAAAAAAACGTTCCTCTCTTCCCGAGCATTCCCGAAAACTACTCATTTATTTTTACGACAGGTTCCGTTCCGTATTTCATACGTATATAAGACTTTTCTTTTACTATTATTATATGTTAAATGGGACCAAAAAGACGAAATGCCCATATAAATTGTATATATCAATGGAGGAAATAACGATGTGGAAAACAAAACAGGAATTCTATACAATGACACTGTAGACCAATTGGAGGGATGTAGCGCAGCTTGGTAGCGCGTTTGTTTTGGGTACAAAATGTCACAGGTTCAAATCCTGTCATCCCTACCTATTACTTCTTCGTTGAGCAGTGACGAGGGATTAATTAAGATCGATTCCAATATCCAATAATATCCAATAATATATATATATAATATATTATATAATCGTTCATTATCATTAAATATATATATATAATATATTATATAATCGTTCATTATCATTAAACTGGGGTTAAAAAAGTGTCTTTACAGTCTTCTCTTTTCTGATAAGAAAGCGCTCTTAGTTCAGTTCGGTAGAACGCGGGTCTCCAAAACCCGATGTCGTAGGTTCAAATCCTACAGAGCGTGATTTCATCCTTATTTTTCTTAGATCAAATTAGACTGAAAGAGCTTCACTAACTTGAACCGCAATCTGAATTTGACCTCCTTTGTATTAAAGAAAGTAGGAGGTCAATCAAAAAAAGCGATAGTGATTAATCAAAAATTAATCAAAGGTCCGATTGATCACCACGCCTATATTGTAAATATGCAGTTACGAATAATCCAGCCAAAGTAACAGGAATTAGACCTAACACGATTCCAAATAGAAAAACTTCAATCATTGCAATTTATTTGAAAGGAGAAAAAGGAGGTAATATCTATACCTAAATATTAATCTGAATTACCATGAATCTCAATGACCAAGAATTTGCAATTTATACAGAATCCTATCGAAAGATTTATTTTTATGAATTGTGCATTTCAAATACTAATTTCAGATAAGTCGTATCTTGCTCAGACCAATAAATAGAGCTGAGGTTACCGTTAAAGCCGCTAGTAGAAAACCAAAATAACTAGTTATAGTAGGCATGAAGGAGCTAAATGAAATATGTTCTTTTTGTACATATATGTTTCTAAAAAAGCACTTACCTAAGTTTCCTTTTTCAAAAAATAGGGGATATTCAATTGATTAATCTATCATTATACACGGTACTAACAAAGATAAAGTGACAGGCGTATAAAAACAAATTGATTCATCATTTACCACATCTACCCATCCCGCGATTCCAATCAACCGATTCATTGAGCAACTCTTGGGGGAAAACTTATATAAACTAATAAAATTGGGCCGTGTAACTTCACTCAAAAATTAAACCTTTTTAATTTTTAAAATGATTACATTCTGGAAGAATAAAAGAAAACTTTTTTATTGTCTCGAATCCTATTTATATTTTAGAGCCAACGTAAACCTTATAAAAAAGATTACTTTCATTTTAACTCATTAGATTCCGGAATAGGTTCATTCACTTAATATCTTGAATGAATGAGAAGAAAAAAGTTATCACGCAATCACTCGAAAAAAGAAAATATTTCTTTTGGTCCAACTGGGTTAGTAATTTCTATTATCTTTTCTTTTTTACGTTCTACATTTTATCTTTCCGTATTCTATTATAAAACCTCGTTCTTGTAGTTAGGTCAAGAAAGAATCTTTTGATCTCGATCTAATACAACAATGTATGCATCAAAAGGGTTGATTACAATTTTTTTATTCTTTTCTTTCTTTGTTATCTTTCTTTCATCGAATACGATTTACTACTCTTTCTTAC